CTATATACATCTATATTGAATTGCGGATAGAGAAATGGTAGAATCTTTTCTGATTAGACTAAATAAGGGTCTCTGATAGAGATGAAAAAAGATAAACAAGAAATAAAACAAAAATAAGAGGAAACACTTTTTATAGGAATCAGTATCTAATGACTTCAACAGGTCCAGTAGAATAGAAATGAAAAAGAGGGGATAATAATAAGATCTTAATCTCAAAACAAAAAAGGGGATATGGCGAAATTGGTAGACGCTACGGACTTAATTGGATTGAGCCTTGGTATGGAAACTTACTAAGTGATAACTTTCAAATTCAGAGAAACCCTGGAATTAAAAATGGGCAATCCTGAGCCAAATCCTCTTTTCCGAAAAGAAACAAAGGTTCAGAAAGACAGAAAAAAGGATAGGTGCAGAGACTCAATGGAGGCTGTTCTAACAAATGGGGTTGACTACGTTGCATTAGTAAAGTAAAGAAATCCTTTTGTCAAAACTCCAGAAAGGATAAAGGAAAGGATAACTCTATATACATACGTATACGTACTGAAATACTATCTCAAATGATTAATAGGGGCCCGAATCCATATCCATATTTTTTTTTTATCTTTATATGAATATGAAAAATGAAATAAAAAAGAAATAAATAATTGTTTTGAATTGATTCCAAGTTGAAGAAAGGATTGAATATTAATTGATCAAACTATTCACTCCATAGTCTGATAGATAAATAATTAATCGGACGAGAATAAAGATAGAGTCCCATTCTACATGTCAATATCGACAACAAGGAAATTTATAGTAAGAGGAAAATCCGTCGACTTTAGAAATCGTGAGGGTTCAAGTCCCTCTATCCCCAAAAAAGGACCGCTCGACTCCTTAATTATTTTTATCCCATTCTCTTCTCTCTTTTCGTTAACGGTTCAAATTTCGTTATCTTCCTCATTTATTCTATTCTTTTACAAACAGGATTTTTTTTTTCACAAACCTTGTGATAGATATCATACAATACAAATGAACATCTTTGAGCAAAACAAGAAATCCCCATTGGAAATTGGAATGATTAACAATCCAAATCATTATTCGAGTTGAAATTTACGAAGTCCTTTTTTTTTAAAGATACAAAACATTTCAGGTCTGGATAAGACTTTAGAATACTTTTTCATCTTTTTTTAATTGACATAGGACCAAGTCATTTAGTAAAATGAGGAAGACGATGTGTCGAAAATGGTCGGGATAGCTCAGCTGGTAGAGCAGAGGACTGAAAATCCTCGTGTCACCAGTTCAAATCTGGTTCCTGGCACATGATTAATTTGTGTATAAGTATCCATTCTACAATTTAATTTAATTAATATTAATTGATCTAATCTAGATTTGATATAGATTGACATACATATTCAATACAATAATAGTATGGATCATGATATATACTTAACTTATCCATCTAGATAGATAGCCTTTTTAGATTAGAGATTTTAGATGAGTAAAGATTTTATGTTCTAAAATAAAAAAAAGTATGTAAAAAAAAATTAGATTATGTTTCCTCTTCTTTTTTATTTTATTTGTTCATAATGTGTCTCCTCTCGGTCAAAAAGAATCTTAATACTTCATATAAATTTGAAAGTCATATAGATTCGAAAGGTTAAAGTAAAATTAGTTAGTTAAAAAACCTAAAAGCCTAGTCTATAGGAGTTGCAGGGTGGAAATCTCCAAGATTGATCTCAGATACAGTATAAATAGAATCCGATCCTCTTTCATTTCTTTGTGTTTATTTTCTTTCATCTTCTATTTCTTCATTCCCTTCTATGGTTATGTGACTTTATATAGCTGGATGTGCGCGGTACAAAGTTCATTATGCAGAATTCGTTTAGTTCATCCTATTATCTCGGCTCGCCCGAAATAAATATCTTCAAAATTTGAGAATTTACTGAATCCCTAATTGTATTATTATTTTTTTTTTTTATTTATTTAGTCTATCCATAATAATATGAATGAGACTTCAATGACTCTGTTGATCTATAAGCGAGCGTACAAATATTCCTTGAATACTTAACACTGAAGATTAGTTTCTTATTATTTTATTCAATGAGCATCTTGTATTTCATAAAAATTGGGAGCAATATAATCCTTACGTAAGGGCCACCCTATCCAACTTTCCGGCATTAAGATACGTTTCAGGCGTGGATGATTCTCATAAAAGATTCCCAGCATATCATAGGATTCCCTTTCTTGAAAATCCGCACTTTTCCAAACCCAGAAAACAGACGGAATTCTAGGATTCTTCCTTGGGGCAAAAACTTTTATACATACTTCTTCGGACTGATCTATACCATACTCTATTCTTGTAAGATGATATACGCTAGCTAATAGCCCGCCCGGTGCTACATCATAGGCACATTGCGAACGCAAATAATTGTAACCATATACATATAAAATGACAGCAACGGAATGCCAATCTTCGGGCTTTATTTGTAAAGTCTCTATTCCTTGGTAATCAAAACCCAAAGAT